TTATATAAAAATTCGGTACTGGTTTATAAGTGACCGGCATTATAACTATTTTGTTGCAGGGCTCTCAGTGGCGTTTGAATTCGCCTTTCTGTAAAAATAGTCGAAATTCGGGTGTAAAAATAACTGAGGGAAAATTATATAGTAAATTATTGTTTCGGGAAAAATAAATTTGAGTTTATGAAAAATAAATTTGAGTTTGTGAAAAATAAATTTATATTTATGTAAAAACTCGGTCAAGCCCATGTAAATTTTCAGGGTAAAATTTTTGGGTAAAAGTGATGATTTTCCTCTATGTATTATTTTTGGTGAAATTGGTGATTATTGTAGTTTATGGTATGTCGATTTTTTTGAATTTTGAAAAAAGAGGTAAAAAATAAGTGCTTTGACCGAAAAGTTACAATAAAAAAACAGTTGAAAAGCTGGGAGAGTTGGAAAATATGTCTAAGAATCCATGAAGGAATGTATCCCTATAGGGGAAAAGTGCCAGACCAAGGTTATTAGCTCCCACCTGGACTAAGGGCCTACCCCGCTTCGGGGTGACGGTAACGAGCATATATGGGTGTCAGGTGAAAGGTAGAGATAAAAAGACCAACCAGGGGGTGGAGCTGGCATACGTGATAAGAACATGCGGCAAAATGTACCAGGATAGAGGGTGCGACCAAAGGCCTTGGAAAAAGCTAGTAGGGAGGGATGGTTCCGGGCCATTGAGATGATCTTGAAGGTGTAACCAGCGGTCTTGGAAAGGACATTCTGGGAGGAGTTACAATATATGGACGTGAAAAGCAGGACTGTATGCCATGATGAAAGGATAGAGGGTTTCACGGGCTTGGCTAGATCAAGGGACACCACTTGGAGCGGGATAGTCATGGTAGCTAATAACTATTATCCCTGAACCATGGAACGTTTAAAATGGGGCGGGCAAATTCGATGATCGGTACCAGTTTTACATATAAATAATTATAGTATAATTCCCGTTTATTAGCCGTGAGGCAAATCATTAATGTACTATATACATAGTGAAATAAAGATTAAAAGTGAAGGTAGGACATAGGGCGAATCCCCAATAAAAATGTGGGGGGGGGTAGGGGGGGGGGTCCTGAGAGGCTTATATTTTTATGGCAAAGAGTAGTTTAATATAAAATACTGGTTTTGGGGGCCAGAGATGGGAATTCTCTCTTTGATGTTCTGGGGGTTGGCCCATCTTTGGTTTACAAAAACAATGCTTTATTTAAGCTACCTGAACATGTTGGTGGTTGTTAGATTATTTTCTATTCAACCTAATATGGGTTGTATAATAAAGAATATGAAGTATAGGATTGAGGTTATTTGGCCGATTGTTGTGAATGGTGGTTCTACTGGTTTGGTTGCTGTTCATGTAATTATGATGAATGTTGTAATTAGGGTTCAGAAGATTAGTTGAGATAGTGGGCGGAATGTCAGGGATCGGACTGTAGAGGTATGGGAAAATGGTGATGTTATTAGGATTAGGATGGACATTACTAGTGCTATGGCACCCCCCAGTTTGCTGGGGATGGATCGGAGGATGCCATAGGCAAATAAGAAGTATCATTCTGGTTTGATGTGTTGTGGTGTTACTATTGGGTTTGCTTTGGAAAAGTTTTCTGGGTCGTTGAATAGGTCTGGTGTTAAGGTTATGATAAGAAATATTAGGGTGATTATGATTGTTAGTATTAATATGTCTTTATGGGTGTGGTATGGGTGGAATGGGATTTTGTCAATATCTGAGTTGGTTCCAAGTGGGTTGCTTGAACCTTTGTTATGGAGTAAGATAATGTGGATAGAGGATAATGAGATGAGGGTAAATGGAAGAATGAAGTGGAGGGCAAAGAATCGAGTTAATGTTGGGTCATTAATTGAGAACCCTCCTCATAATCAGGTTGTTAATGTGTTACCTAGGTATGGAATTGCGGTTAATAGGTTAGTGATTACTGTTGCAGCTCAAAATGATATTTGTCCTCATGGTAGGACGTAGCCGAAGAAGGCTGTTGCTATAAGGATAATTAATAAGGTGATTCCTGATAGTCAGACTTCTTTGTTAAGGTAGGATCCGTAGTAGAGCCCCCGTGCAATGTGGATATAGATACAGATAAAGAATATAGATGCGCCGGTTGCGTGAAGGTTTTGTATGATTCATCCGTATGGGATGTCTCGTATGATATGGATTACTGATGAGAATGCCAGGTTAATGTTAGCAGTATAGTGGATGGCTAGGAAGAACCCCGTTATGATTTGTAGGGCTAGGCAGGTTAAAAGTATGGAGCCGAAGTTTCATCAGGTTGAAATGTTTGAGCCCACTGGCAGCAGGCTAAATAATATGAGTGTATGTTGGTGGGACATTTTTGTAGTTGATTAACAACAGTGGTTTTTCAGACCGCAGGTCTCAGTTAGAGCAAAAATTATGATTATGATAAATCATTTTTTAAGTTTTATTATGGTGTTTCTGGTGTTTGGTACGTTGGTTTTGGGTTGGGTGACTTTACCATATTATGGGGTAATTTCTTTGATAGGAGTTTCTTTTTTTTGTTGTGTTTTTTTAGTTGCCATTGGTCGTACTTTTGCTGCCTTGGTGATGTATATTGTGTATTTAGGTGGTTTGGTTGTTGTATTTGGTTATTGTGTTAGTGTGGAGAAAGATGGGGTTTTTGAGGTTGTTGGATTTAAGTATTTTGTTGTATTAGTGCTTGTTGGGTTTATTGTTTTTTTATTTGGTTTGTGTGTGGGGTGGGTTGGTGGTGTTCTAGTTTATTTTGATTTGGAGGATATAGTTTGTCTTGAGGTTAATGGTAGTGCGGTTTTTTATTATGCTGGCGGAGCTGGCTTGATGATTTGTTCTTGAGGGTTATTAGTGGTGTTGTTTTCTATTTTAGTAGTATTAGGTCGATCTCGAGTTGGCAGCTGCCGGCCTTTCAGATAGGATTATGATGGAGAGAAATATTGTTAGTGTGAAGGTCGTTATATAGTTTTTAATTATGTTTTTTTGTTGGGTGGAGAGATGAATTATGGGTGTAATTATGTTAGATATTCCGGTTGGGCCTCAGTTTTCTAGTGTTCATAGGTCTACCAGTTCTGTGGAGGTGTGTTGGCTTATTTTTAGTGTAAGTATAGTTAAGGATCGGTGTGGAATATTAAAGAAGGCTAGTTGGTTGAGAAATAGATTAAGTTTATTTAATTTTTTAGGGGTTATATGGGTTGTGAGGTGGATCAGGTCTTTAGATAGTGTGGCGCCTAGTAGGGTGGCGAGTAGTGCTGCCATTTTAATGGTTTTTGGCATGGTTACTATTGTTGTGGTTTGTAGGTTTGTGAGTTTTGTTATGGTACCTGCTAGGATTGATATTAGTGTAAGTCGTATTAGTGGGTATGTAGTAGACTTTTCTTCTGTATAAATGTTGTTGGTTCGCGTGTATTTGGTTATGGTTATGAGAATAATTTGTATGCTGTATGAGGCTGATAGGGCTGTTGCGATTAATGTAATTATAAGTGCTCAAGAGTTAATGTGTGAGTTTGTTATAACTTCAATAATAGTGTCTTTTGAGTAGAAACCTGATAAGAATGGCATACCTATTAGTGATAGGCTGGCAATGGTTATGAATGATGATGTTATAGGTGAGGTTTTTAGTAAGTTGCCCATTATACGAATGTCTTGTTCATTTTTTAGATGGTGGATTAGTGATCCTGAGCAGAGGAATAGAAGGGCTTTAAAGAAAGAGTGTGTGGTCATGTGTAGGAAGGCCAGTGTTGGCTGGTTTAAGCCGATTATTGTTATTATTAGTCCGAGTTGGCTTGTGGTCGATAGTGCAATAATTTTTTTAATGTCTAAGTGGGTGGTTGCTGCAGCAGCGGCAAATGCTGTTGTTGTTGCTCCTATAATTAGGCATAGGGTTATCATGGTTTTGTTGTGTAGAATTGGGTGTAGGCGGATTAATAGGAATATTCCAGCTACTACTATTGTACTGGAGTGGAGGAGGGCTGATACTGGTGTTGGGCCTTCTATGGCTGCTGGTAGTCATGGGTGGAGTCCTAGCTGTGCGGATTTGCCTGTGGCTGCGGCTAGTAGGCCTATTATTGGAATGAAGTTTGTTGTTTCGTATATAGTTAGTAATTCTTGGATGTTGAGTGATGATGTTGATATTAATCAGGCGGTTGTTATGATAAGTCCAATATCGCCAATTCGGTTGTAGATAATGGCTTGTAGGGCTGCTGTGTTGGCGTCTGATCGTCCTGATCATCAGCCAATTAGTAGAAAGGATATAATGCCTACACCTTCTCAGCCAATGAGAAGTTGATACATACTGTTAGCTGTGATAATGGTTAATATTGCGATTAAGAAGGTTGTGAGGTATTTGATGAATTTGTTAATGTTTGGGTCAGTGGATATGTATCAGATAGAGAATTCTGTGATGGACCATGTGATAAATAGGGCGGTTGGGATAAAAAATAATGATAAAGTGTCTATGTATATAGTGATAGTGATGTTTTCTGTTGGGGTCAGGATAAGTGGGGTAGAGGATATGGTTAGTTCTGAGTTATTGTGTGCTAGGTGGTTAAGTGGAATTAGGCTGATTAGGAATAATAGTATTAGTTTATTCTTTGTGGTGGATAGGAAGTGTAATGTTGGTTGTTGTAATACTGATATAATTAGGGATAGTATAATGGTGAGGAGAATTGTTGGTATAATAAGGTTCATTTCTACCACTTGGATTTGCACCAAGAGTTTTGGTGCCTAAGACCAGAGGAATACTATTATCCTTTAGTAGAGGGGGCCGATGGTTAGTCCGGATTAAAGATTTAGCAGGTCTCTGTTCACCCTCTGGGTGTGTGAGGATATATCCTATTGTCAGGGCCACAGCTTGATATTTTGTTTAAATTACGCACACCTTAAAATACTAGCTCTGGCTTTGTGGAAATTAGGATCAATGGGATAATGTGTAGTGTTATAAGTAGATGTTCTCGTGAATGGGATGGTTGAATTGGGGTGTTTATTGGTGGTGTGTTTATTTGTGTTGAAAGGAAAATGTGAAGGGAGTACGAGGCAGTGATTAATATTAGCAGTCCAAATATGATAATGGTTGTCGGACATCAGTTGAAGAGTGATGAGGCAATTAGTAGCTCGCCAGTGAAGTTTAGGGCTGGTGGTGTTGCAATATTTATTAGGCTAGCGAGTATTCATCAAGTTGTGGTTATTGGTAGGATATTGTGGAATCCTCGAGTTAGAATTATAATTCGTGTTTTGGTTCGTTCGTAGGAAATATTTGCTAGGCAAAACAGTGCTGATGAAGTGAAGCCGTGAGCGATTATGAGGGCTATTGCTCCTGAAATACTTCATTCTGTTTGGATTAAGATTGCGGCGATTACAAGACCTATGTGGCTAATTGAGGAGTAGGCAATTAATGACTTTAGGTCAGTTTGTTGGAGGCATGTGAGGTTGGCTAGGGTTGCTCCTCATAAGGCAAGTACAATGAATGGGAGGAATGTGTCTGTTTTAGTACTTGGGAGGGTTTGTATTATTCGAATGGCACCGTAGCCTCCTAGTTTCAGTAGGATTGCGGCTAAGACTATGGAGCCTGCAATTGGGGCTTCTACATGAGCTTTGGGGAGTCAAAGGTGGAGTCCGTATACTGGTATTTTAGCTAGGAAGGCGGTTAGGCAGGCTACTCATAGGATGAGGTCTGTTGTTTTATTTATGGGTTGGCTTAGTTGTATAAATAGTGTTGGGGTGTTTAATTTATTATTAAGGAATACAATTGCCATTAGTAGTGGTATTGAGGTAGCGAGGGTGTAGAGTATAAAGTATGTGCCGGCGGTTAATCGTTCAGCTTGTTGTCCTCATCGTGTAATAAGAATTAGAGTTGGTACTAGGGTGGCTTCAAATATAATGTATATTAAGGTTAGGTTGTAGGCTATAAATGTAAGGGCGATGAAAAGCTGTAAAGTGGTTAATGTTGCTAGGAAAGTTCGTTGCCGTTGTATGGGCTCGTTGTTTATTGAGTGTTGGCTAGCTATTATTGTTAGTGGAAGAAGTCAGTATGATAGTACTAGTAGGGGAGATGAGGTTGTGTCTATAAGGAGGAAGGTGTTGGATCGTGGTTCTAGTAAAGTTAGACTGAGTATTGCTAGTAAGAAGGCGTATGAAGTGCTTGTAGTGTGAAGTATTTTGGGTTTAATTAGTAGAGTTGTTGGAATTAGTATTAGAGTTATGTAGATGATTTTTAACATTATAGAAGGCTGAGGTTTTTTAGGAAGTCGCTTCCGTGGGTCCGTGTGATGGCGACGACTAGGCTTAGGCCGACAGCTGCGCTGCATACTGAGACAGTAAGGAGAATTGTTGGTATGGGAATTTGTGATATTGTTATTGTGGTGGATGTAAAGATTACTAATAGTGTAAATAGAATGAGTATTATTGTTTCTACACATATTAGGGCCACTATGAGGTGTTTTTGTTGTATGGATAGGCTTGTAATTATGATTATAAATATTATGTAGAGTGTTGGTTTGATTAGTTCCATTGTTGTGGCTTAGATGGTAAGTTCTTCTGAGTCGAAATCAGATATCTTTTAGACTACCGCAACACTCTGTTCATTCTAACCCACCCTGTAATCATTCGTATAGTAGGCCTATTGTTAGGATTAGGAGTAGGGTGGTGGCTAGTGTGATGGTTATGTTGGGCGGGTTGGTGTTAATGCTTCATGGAATTGGTAAGAGTAGTACAATTTCTAGGTCAAATAGGATGAATAGAATAGCCACTAGGAAAAATTGGATGGAAATTGGGGTACGGGCATTTCCTATAGGGTCAAATCCACATTCGTATGGTGAGAGTTTGTTAATATCTTGGTTTTTGTTGGTATGGCTGTTGATTATATAAATGATAGTGGTTGTGATTAAAGCAATAGTAATGAGGGGTGTGATGCTAATTATTTCTTCCCTTGTGGGTCTTAATGCTTGGAGGGCATTTGTACTACTATACTAAAGAAATAGGACCCTCATCAGTATACTGAGATGTAAAGGAATAGTCAGACAACATCTACGAAGTGTCAGTATCAAATTGCCGCTTCATATCCGAAGTGGTGAGTTGTGGTGAAGTGTGATAGAATTAGGCGTAGTAGGCAAATAATTAGGAATGATGTTCCGATTATAACATGAAGTCCATGGAATCCTGTGGTTACAAAGAATAGTGATCCATATACGCTGTCTGCGATTGTGAATGGGGTTTCTTTGTATTCTGATGCTTGCAGGATTGTAAAATAGATTCCTAAGGCGATTGTGATCATTAGTGCTCGTGTAGCCTCTTTTTTATTACTTTTTGTTATTGTATGGTGTGATCATGTGATGGTTGCGCCAGATGAAAGTAGTACTGCTGTGTTAAGTAGTGGGACTTCTATTGGGTTAAGTGGGGTAATTCCTGTTGGAGGTCACTCAGCGCCTAGCTCTGGTGTTGGGACTAGGCTGACGTGGTATAGGGTTCAGAAGAACCCCATGAAGAATAAGACTTCTGATGTAATAAATAGGATTATCCCATATCGTATGTTTTTTTGTACCCCACTTGTGTGGTGACCTTGGAATGTGCTTTCTCGAACGATATCTCGTCATCATTGGATTATTGTTAGTATAAGGATAAGTATTCCTAATTTTAGGGTTAGCGTATTATGGGTGTGGAATCATAGTATTAGGCCTGAGGCTGTAAGTATGGAGCCGATGGCTCCTGTTAGTGGTCATGGGCTGGGGTCTACTAGGTGGTATTGGTGAAGTTGGTGGGTCATAAGTATTTTCTTGTAGGTAGAGGATTAGTAGTAGTACGAAGACATAGGCTTGAATGCAGGCGACTGCTATTTCGAGCAGTGTTAGGAGGAACAAGATAGTTGCTGTTATGATGCTAATGGGGGTGTATAGGTTGATAAGGTTTAGGGTAGCTGAGCTAATTATTGTTATTAGTAGGTGTCCTGCTGTAATGTTAGCTGTGAGCCGGACACCAAGAGCAATTGGTCGTATTAGTAGGCTGATAGTTTCGATTATAATTAAAAATGGGATGAGGGGGGTGGGTGAGCCTTCTGGAAGCATGTGGGCTAATGTTGTCGTTGGTTTTTTTATAATCCCGGTAATTACTGTGGCTAATCATAGTGGAAGGGCAATGGCTATGTTTATTGATAGTTGGGATGTTGTTGTATAAGTATATGGGAGAAGTCCAAGTGTGTTTGATAGTAGGATTATAACTAATAGGCTAGTTAGTAGGTTGGACCATTTTTGTCCTGTGATAGTTAGTTGGTTGGTTATGTTGGTAATGATTTTTTTGAATAATCAGGTTGTGGCGGTTGTTATTCGATTACCAATTAGATTTGGCTTATGATTAATCAATATAACTGGGATAAGTATTGAGAGGATAAAGGTGGGAATTGATAAAAATTCGGGGCTAGAGAATTGTTCAAATATGTTTATGTTCATGGTAGGTTGTTTTTTAGGTCTGTTTTTATTATGTTTGGTTTTTTTGGGGTCGAGATGATCTTGAAGGTGCTTGTTTTTTTGATTAAAAGGTGGAGTGTAAATCAGGTTCATAGAAATGTAGAGAAAATATGGATTGTGTCTAGTTGTGGCATGTCACCGAGGGAAAGACGTTTCCTCTTTCAACTTAAAAGGCTGATGCTATAGAAGCTTCTCGGTGAGTGTCCTGTTGTTAGTCATTGCTCAAAGAGGTTTAGAGGGATGGCTTCTATGGCGATAGGTATAAAGCTGTGATTTGCCCCGCAGATTTCAGAGCATTGTCCAAAGAATACTCCTGTTCGGGATGTAGATAGTGGTAGTTGATTGAGTCGTCCTGGGACTGCATCCACTTTAACACCTAGGGATGGGATTGCTCAGGAGTGTAGTACGTCTTCTGCTGTTACTACGATTCGGGTTTGTAGTCCTGCTGGTATAACTATTCGTTGGTCGACTTCTAATAGTCGAGGGGATCCGGCAGGTAGGTCTTTTGTTTGTAGTATGTAGGAGTCAAAGGAGATTTGTGTTTTGTCTGAGTATTCATAGTTTCAGTATCATTGGTGTCCCGTGGCTTTAATAGTTAGGTATGGGTCAAACACTTCTTCTATTAGGTATAGGGATCGTACTGATGGGAGGGCGGTTAGGATTAGGATTATAATAGGGGCTGCTGTTCATGCAGCTTCTAATTGTTCTGCTTCTTCTGTTGGGTCGTTGTGGGTTAATATTGAGGTGGTTGCTGTAATTGAGAAGATTACGACTACTAGGGTTATGAGACATGTAAGTATTAACACATGGTCGTGTAGGAATACGACTTCTTCTATTGTTGGACCTGCTGCTTCTTGTAGTGATAGTTGTGCTGCGTATGGCATTGAGGACCACAGGGGCTGTGATTTGGCCGTGACAAAGCCATGTAATGTGTTTACTAGGTTCTCGGGAAGAAAGCATATTATGCGGTTAACTTGAAATTAACAGATGGCGGTCATAGGTCCGTCTTTTCTCGGGTCACGGTCAGTTTATGTAGGAGATGTATTCACGAATGGGGGCGTAAGAATTATTGAGTATGAATGTGGGTTCGGTGTGTGTATGATGTGGTGGCGGTGTTCCGTAGTATCATTCTACATGGGTTTTTTTTCCAAGTGGCATCTGGTGTATTCGTTTTGAGGCTAGTGCTTCTCATACAATGAATAGGGACATTAGGACGGCGATAAATGAGATGGTTGATCCAATTGATGAGATAGTATTTCATAGGGAGAAAGCGTCAGGATAGTCAGAGTATCGACGTGGTATACCAGCTAAGCCTAGGAAGTGCTGAGGGAAAAATGTGATATTTACTCCTGTGAATATTACTCAGAATTGAGTTTTTGTTAGGGTTTGGTTAAGTGTGTATCCAGTGAATAGCGGGAATCAATGGGTGAGGCCGCCTATGATGGCAAACACTGCGCCTATAGAAAGTACATAGTGGAAGTGGGCAACTACGTAGTAGGTGTCGTGTAGTACAATGTCTAGTGATGAGTTTGCTAGGATAATTCCAGTTATGCCACCCACGGTAAATAAGAAGATAAATCCAAGGGCTCAATAGATTGGGGTTTGTCATTTAATTTGACCCCCAGCTAGAGTGGCTAGTCAGCCAAATACTTTAATTCCAGTTGGGATAGCAATGATTATTGTTGCTGCTGTAAAGTAGGCTCGGCTGTCAATGTCTAAGCCTACAGTGAATATGTGGTGGGCTCATACGACAAAGCCAAGGATGGCAATTGATATTATTGCTCAAATTATGCTTGTATAGCCAAAGGTGTTTTTTTTTCCGGTGTAGTATGTGATAATGCTGGATACAATTCCGAAGCCTGGTAGGATAAGGATATAAACTTCTGGATGGCCGAAGAATCAGAATAGGTGTTGGAATAGGATTGGGTCTCCTCCTCCACAGGGGTCGAAGAATGAGGTGTTGATATTTCGGTCTGTTAGTAGTATAGTAATTGCCGCTGCTAGAACAGGAAGGGCTAGTAGTAGCATAATGGCGGTAATTATCACTGATCAGACGAACAGGGGTATGTTGAATATGGGTATGGATTTAGGTTTTATGTTAATGCAGGTGGTAATGAAATTAATTGCTCCCAGGATGGAGGAAGCCCCTGCCAGATGAAGAGAGAAAATTGCTAGGTCTACACTTGGGCCCGAGTGTGCTAGGTTTCCTGATAAGGGCGGGTACACTGTTCATCCTGTGCCGGCTCCTGCCTCTACGTAGGAGGATGATAGTAGAAGAAGTAGTGCTGGTGGAAGGAGCCAGAAGCTTATATTATTTATGCGCGGGAAAGCTATGTCTGGTGCTCCGATTATTAATGGGATTAATCAGTTACCGAATCCTCCAATTATAATTGGTATAACTATGAAGAAGATTATGATGAATGCGTGGGCTGTCACTAGGACATTAAAGATTTGATCGCTTCCTAGGAGGGATCCTGGTTGTGTTAGTTCTATTCGTATGAGGATACTAAGGCAGGCGCCGATTAGTCCGGCTCATGTCCCAAATAAGAGGTATAGGGTTCCGATATCTTTGTGATTTGTTGAGAATAGTCAACGGGTTATAAACACGGGCAGTATGGCCGACTAGGCGGTAAACTGTAAATTTACCCACGGGATTTCCCTGCTGTCAATTGCCCTGAGGTGTGATCATGTCAGACTGCAAATCTGAAGTTGGCAGCTGCCCGGGGCTTCTCCGTTTTTTTTTGCCGTGACTTAAAACGGAGAAGCTAGATTAAAGTCCGCCGGTTTGGACAGCTAGCTGTTAATTAGTTTATTGCAGGATCGAGGCCTGTTGATATCTAGGGAGCTTTAGTTTAATTAAAATGTCTGTGTTGCAAGCAGGAGATGTGGTTTACCGTAGGCTCTGGCAGAAACTATTAAGTGGTCTTTTTTGGTAGCTTTGAAGGCTTCTAGTTTAATATAACTTAAGTTTCTAAATACTGGGTATTATGGGGAGTAAAAGGGCAGCGTTTATTGTTGCGAGTGATGTTGATATTTGGTACTTTTTACTTGGTAGGCGTCATTTTATTGATATTGTGGTTGTGAGGGGTGGTGTAGTTATTGATGTTAGGTATATTAGTCGTATGTAGACGAATAGACTAATTAGGGAGAGCAGGGCTATTGTGGTGGCTTCAATTATTATGTTTATTGCAGCTATCTTGTTTAGGATAAGTCATTTTGGCATAAATCCTGTTAGGGGCGGTAGGCCGCCCAATGATAGAATACATACTGTTAGTGTTAATATTAGGTGGGGGGATGAGGTTCATATGATCCCAATATCTTTGATGGTTGATACTATGGTTAGGTTTATGATAAGCAGGATTGGGGTTGTTGTTATAGTATAGATTATGAATGTTAGTATTGAGATATTTGGCGATGTTGTTAGGATGGCGATGGTTCATCCGGTATGGGCAATTGAGGAGTAGGCTATTAGTTTTCGAAGTTGTGTTTGATTTATGGCCCCTAATCCCCCCACTATAATAGATATAATGGCTGAGAGTAGTAGTAGGGATATATTGGTTTCACTGTGGGTGGTTAGTAGGATTGTGAGTGGTGCGATTTTTTGTCAGGTGAGGAGGGTGAGGGTGGTTATGGTTGTGGCTCCACTAGAGACTTCTGGGAGTCAAAAATGGAATGGTGCAGCGGCTATTTTTATTATTAAGGTAGATGTGATAATGGTTATTGTTGTTTGGTTAGTTGTTAGATTTATTTCTCAGTTGGATGTGTTTATGGCGTTGGTTGTTGCTGCAAATAATAGGGTTGTGGAGGCTAATGTCTGCGTGAGGAAATATTTTGTGGAGGCTTCAGTTGATCGTGGATGATGTGGTTTTGAGATAACTGGAATAATAGAAAGGGTGTTGATTTCTAGGCAGGCTCATACTATTAGTCAGTGGGTGGCTACTGTGATTAGTGTTGTGCTTAGAAAGATGCTTGTTGAGATAATAAGTCATGATAGTGGATTCATTAGCAAAGGCCGGGTGGCATTTTCGGGGTATGGGCCCGATAGCTTATTTAGCTGACTTTGCTGTAGAAGATAGTATAGGGGTAGTATTAGGAGTTTTGGGCTTCTAGGTTTAAGTTCGAGTCTTAATCTTCTAGTATTAAGGGGGCGATTTGAACGCCCGTGTTGAGGTTTTAAGCCTTTCGCATTGCCCTGGCTTTGCTACCTTAATTATATAAAAATTCGGTACTGGTTTATAAGTGACCGGCATTATAACTATTTTGTTCGCAGGGCTCTCAGTGGCGTTTGAATTCGCCTTTCTGTAAAAATAGTCGAAATTCGGGTGTAAAAATAACTGAGGGAAAATTATATAGTAAATTATTGTTTCGGGAAAAATAAATTTGAGTTTATGAAAAATAAATTTGAGTTTGTGAAAAATAAATTTATATTTATGTAAAAACTCGGTCAAGCCCATGTAATTTTCAGGGTAAAATTTTTGGGTAAAAGTGATGATTTTCTCTATGTATTATTTTTGGTGAAATTGGTGATTATTGTAGTTTATGGTATGTCGATTTTTTTGAATTTTGAAAAAAGAGGTAAAAAATAAGTGCTTTGACCGAAAAGTTACAATAAAAAAACAGTTGAAAAGCTGGGAGAGTTGGAAAATATGTCTAAGAATCCATGAAGGAATGTATCCCTATAGGGAAATAGTGCCAGACCAAGGTTATTAGCTCCCACCTGGACTAAGGGCCTACCCCGCTTCGGGGTGACGGTAAACGAGCATATATGGGTGTCAGGTGAAAGGTAGAGATAAAAAGACCAACCAGGGGTGGAGCTGGCATACCGTGATAAGAACATGCGGCAAAATGTACCAGGATAGAGGGTGCGACCAAAGGCCTTGGAAAAAGCTAAGTAGGGAGGGATGGTTCCGGGCCATTGAGATGATCTTGAAGGTGTAACCAGCGGTCTTGGAAAGGACATTCTGGGAGGAGTTACAATATATGGACGTGAAAAGCAGGACTGTATGCCATGATGAAAGGATAGAGGGTTTCACGGGCTTGGCTAGATCAAGGGACCCCACTTGGAGCGGGATAGTCATGGTAGCTAATAACTATTATCCCTGAACCATGGAACGTCTAAAATGGGGCGGGCAAATTCGATGATCGGTACCAGTTTTACATATAAATAATTATAGTATAATTCCCGTTTATTAGCCGTGAGGCAAATCATTAATGTACTATATACATAGTGAAATAAAGATTAAAAGTGAAGGTAGGACATAGGGCGAATCCCCAATAAAAATGTGGGGGGGGGTAGGGGGGGGGGTCCTGAGAGGCTTATATTTTTATGGCAAAGAGTAGTTAATATAAGTGGGGTTATGTGGTTGAGGTGGGAAGTGGGAGTTTCGGCTCCCGTGTTCTACGCTATCAATGTAGTCCCTACTCGGGCACACTTCCATTGTGGGGGTGTTCCGCAGAATGCTGTTGTGGTGGAGATGTTTAGTAAACATACGAAAGGGTAATGGGTAGGTATTGTTTTCATAGTAAATGTATTAATTGGTCATATCGGAATCGTGGGTATGATGCTCGAATTCAGAGGAACAGGGTTGTAAGGATTATGGTTTTTATTATTAAGGTTGGTTGTGAATAGTTGTGGGTTTATGTTCCCTGGGTTGATGAATATCATGGCTGATAGGATGTTTATTAGGATGATGTTTGTGTATTCTGCCAGGAATAGTAGTGCGAATGGTCCGGCAGAGAATTCTACGTTGAATCCGGATACTAGCTCTGATTCGCCCTCGGTTAGGTCGAAAGGAGATCGGTTGGTCTCTGCGAGGGTGGATGTGAATCATATTATTGCTAGTGGTCAGGATGGGATGATAAGTCATATGTGTTCTTGTGTTTCTGTGAAAGTGTGGAGTGAGTAACCGCCGGAGAGGGTGGCCATTGAGATGATGATAAGTCCGAGGGTAACTTCATAGGAGATGATTTGGGCTACGGCGCGTATTGCTCCTATAAGGGGATATTTGGAGTTAGAGGATCATCCGGATCAAAGGATTGAATATGTAAATATTCCGGATATTGCTATAATAAATAGTAGGCCTAGATTTATGTTGGTTAATGCATGTGGTATTGGTAAGGGCGCTCATGAGATTAGTGCTAGGGTGAGGGCTATAATGGGTGATAGTGTGAATAGGATGGGTGATGATATAGTTGGTTTGGTTGTTTCTTTTGTGATTAATTTTAGGCCGTCTGCGATTGGCTGTAGTAGGCCTGAGGGCCCAACTAGGTTGGGGCCTTTTCGGAGTTGTATGTGTCCTAGGAGTTTACGTTCTAGTAGGGTTAGAAATGCGACGGCGATGAGGATTGATAGGATGTATAGTGTTGGGTGGATGATGTTTAATAGAATGTTAGTAATTATTAAGGGTCGTCCTTAATGGCCTTTTCTAGGCATGAAAGTTGATTGTACGGGTTTGATATCATATCTTTGGTTAAAGCGTGCTTGTAGTATTGGCTTTGTTATACCGGTCCTTTCGTACTGGGTATAGCGCATCATAGATAGAAACTGACCTGGATTGCTCCGGTCTGAACTCAGATCACGTAGGACTATTAATCGTTGAACAAACGAACCCTTAATAGCTGCTGCACCATTAGGATGTCCTGATCCAACATCGAGGTCGTAAACCTTCTTTTTGATATGGGCTCTTGAAGAAGATAGCGCTGTTATCCCTGGAGTAACTTGGTTCGATTATCAGCTATGCTGGGTCGTTGTTGGCCTGTCGGCCTTTTGTGAGTTTTAGTCATAATTTGGAAGTTTCTTTTTTTTCCAAGGTCGCCCCAACCGAAAGTAGCTATTATTAGGTTTAATAGGTTAGTTAAAGCTTCACAGGGTCTTCTGGTCTTATGTCAGTATTCTAGCTTTTGTACTAGGAGATCAGTTTAATTGATTTATTATAAGAGACAGTTAGGCCCTCATTATGCCTTTCATACAGGTCTACAATTAATAGACAAATGATTTCGCTACCTTTGCACGGTTAGGGTACCGCGGCCGTTTAATTGTTCACTGGGCAGGCGTTGCCTTTAATACTTGTAGTGGCTAAAGGTTATGTTTTTGTTAAACAGTTGGGGTCTTTGGTTGCCGAGTTCCTTTTATAATGGTTGATCTTTCTTTTGGACCGCACCTGTGTTGGGTTCACAGTGTTTGTTTTGATGTGCATTGCTTGTTAGCTTCCTCTTGTGGTCTGTTAATGGCTAGTAGTCTTTCTGTTTCTAGCGGATGGGTGCGTAATAGAGAGGTTGTCTTATTATTAGTTCTAGCATAATAGAACCCACGGTGGTGGGTTTACCCTTAGTTAATTTGGAGTTTTTGTTGTGTTTTTTTATTTAAAGATTAATTCTACGACGATATTTTGTTGGGTGGCTGCTTTAAGGCCTACTGGTTATTGGTGGTGTTGTTTGCTCTCAAATTCAGGTTGTATCCTGTTTCAATAGAGCTGTACCCCTATTGAATTTCTTTAGGCGAAATAACTTGGTATTTGGATGACCTAAGGTTGAACTAATATTCTTTTTTGGGTAGCCCAGCTATCTCCAGATTCCGATTGGCGTTTCACCTCTACTTTTAAGTCTTCCCACTCTTTTGCTACAGAGAAGGGTTCGCCCCTTGGGCTGCTTTAAAGTAGCTCATCTGGTTTCGGGGTGTGGGCTGTGAGTCTTCTTGTCCTTGGTTTCTTGCTAGACCATGATGCAAAAGGTACAAGGGTTAATCTTTGCTATTTTTTGCTTGAGTGTGTTCCCTTGCGGTACTGTGGGGTGATTATTTACTGTTCGATCTCATCTACTAGGTGCGTCAAATGGTTTGTTTGTGGTTTAAAGGTATGTTTGTATTTGTATTATGATCCGGCTCAAAAAGATTGTAGGAATGTCGTTCGAGTGTAGGTCGAATGCTTTATGTAAGCTACTTTTTGATCTAAGCACACTTTCCAGTACGCTTACCATGTTACGACTTACCCTGCTTATAGAATGTTATGTGTTTATGGATGTTTGTGGATATCTACAGGGGTGACGGGCGGTGTGTACGCACTTCATTGCGTTAATTTCAGATAAACGTTCTATTTTTGTCTTACTGCTAAATCCGCCTTCAGGTTGCTGTTTCATGCTATATTCGTGTTTTTTCTGGTTGAGAAAATGTAGCCCATCTTTGTCCCGCTTATAAGTTACACCTCGACCTGTCGTATTAGTGTGGTACTATCTAGCTTGCTTTGTTTCTTTCACAAGGTAAGCTGGCGACGGCGGTATATAGACTGTAGGCAAAAACGGGTTGGGTTAATCGTGGATTATCGGTTATTGGACAGGCTCCTCTAGGTTGTTGTGAAGTACCGTCAAGTCTTTTAAATTTTAAGTTTTTACTCGTAGTTATTTGGCGAGCAATTGGTTGTTTAATTGCTGTGTTACGGCGGGGCATAGTAAGGTATCTAATCTTAGTTTGTGTCCCTGCTTTCACGAGTTGAAGTAGTTTTTTATTAGGGGGGGGGGGTTTTTTTTAGTTTTTGGTTTTTTACACCCCACCTTTTTTCCAGCCCTAATTTAGTAATTTTTTTTAAGTCGGGCTTTACCCCGGTAACATTTTTTTGGGCCTGTCGTATAACCCCGGTCCCTGGCCCAAAATTAACCGGCCCTAAGTAACCCATTTTTAGGTCAAGCTTCCCCTTTTGGCCCAAATTTAAGTACTGCTGCAGGCCCCTGGGGGGGGGGCTAGTTGCTTGGCGTTTTGGGGGGTTACACCTGAAACCTGCCCTGGGGGTTATTGGTAGGCTATTTCCCTGTATGGGGGAGGCTTGCATTTTGGTATTGGGTGAAAACAATGGGAGGTTTAAACCAAAACCTTGTGTTATTAGGCGGGTCCGTCTTAGTGTTTTCAGCACTACGCTTTAAATAAGCTATAATAAC